CCCTTCCCACAGCCAGCATCTTCCACACCCGTGGTCCCCCTGCTTGGAAGGCAGGTATACTACAACATACTCAAGAAGCCACATTTCCAGTATCATCATCCTCTGCAGGTACAAACCAGCTCCATTCAAGCCCCTGCACCCCAACACCTTTCCACTCGCCCTCAAACCGAAAGCCTGTATCACGGCATAAAAAGGTTATGAGCCTCCCAGTTTAAATTAACCTATTTCGGCCCTCCTTTCCCCCAAACTCACACTTGTCATATACTTAGTTAAACCTTATACGAAATCACGTTTATCGGAAATTTTCCCTAGCCTAAGTCCTTTCGTACAAAAGGCTAGCCAAACACTCCTAAAGATAGAAGCCGACCTAGCTCACGCCGATCTGAACTCAGCTCATGTAGGGCATTAATGGTCGAACAGACCAACCGTTAGAAGCCCCTGCACTTCTAGGACGCCCCAAGCCAACATCGAGGTCGCAAACCCCCTCATTAATGTGGTCTCTCCGAGAGGATTACGCTGTTATCCCTGCGGTAACTTTTCCCATAGTCGAAACACAAGTTTCCGGATCAACCTTAATAACTCTCATCCCGCCAGATCTTTATACTAACCCCTTTTTATAATTAACCTTTTGGCTTAAGCAGTGGGGGGGACGGACGCTTTGTTTGGTCCTCGGTTTCCCCAACCAAAGGTTAGACGCCGACGAAGATGACTAAACACCCCGCATCGACGGTTAGCCTAAAGTTCGACAGGGTCTTATCGTCTTTTAGAAGCATCTTGGCCTTTTCACCAAGAAGTTAAATTCAATAGATCACCGTAGAGACAGCGCCACCAGCGTTATGCCATTCATACAGGCCAACAATTAATAGGCTAATGATTACGCTACCTTAGCACGGTCAGGGTACCGCGGCAATTGAACCCGCAGGTCATTGTGCAGACGAGACCTCCTGTGAAAAGCAGGAGGCGATGTTTTTGATAAACAGCCGTGATGGCTAAGTTTGCCGAGTTCCTTTACGGCGATTAATCTGGGCTCTTTTCTTTTCTGATTTGAAGCTTTTAACATGTGCTTCAAAACTATATAAACCCTCAATTACTAATTCAGAAATTCTTAATTGCAGACACAATTCCCCACAACATTCCGGTATCAAAATAGAGATTATTAATAATTTAAACCGATGACTGGGGTTTTCTGCAACAAACTTTTCAAGATGGCCACTGTTAAGCCTACTTAGGCCCCTCATCTTTATTCTCTCTTAACCTTGCGAGGAGAGCTTAGCCTCCCCCCCCCATCAAGCCTTCACAAATACCTAAGCCTCTTCTCTAAGACATCCTGAAGACCTGGGCACTTAGGTGCCTTTCCCGGAAAACCAGCTATCCTGTTGTGCGGCAGGTATCTCGCCCCTACCTTTAGATAAGTCCGTGGCCTTACAACGCCACCCTTCCTCCTGTAAGGTAGATCCCAACAATTCGGGGCTACCCATTTGGACACTCTTTTATCTGACCATAATGCAAAAGGTACAAGCTCTAAACTTTACTTTTTTATTCCTTTATTTTTTTTGTTGTGAGCACACAACTCTTCCCCTCCGGTACTCTCTTCCTCCTACCCTTTTCGCTCCCGCTACTCCGGCTACATGACGTTTCTGTTCATTCTTTAGTATAACCCACCAAGGGCTTGTCTACATCAATCATATACCCCCCTTTCTTAGAATAGGGGACTCCTTTCCCCCCTTAGGGAGCCAAAAACCCTCGTGCACTTTACACTATATTCCACCTTAACCTAAACTTAGCCGCACCACAATTAAGAAAACAATCAAAACCAAACCCTGCCAGTTAACGGCAGAAATTTCTGCGCCCTGGGGGCGAAAGCCCCACATGCTCTACACCACGCTAACACAACTCCGCAGCAATAAACTCACCAGAAACAACCATAACTGAATTACAATTACAATCTCCTCAAAAGGTAAGACATCCGTCTTAGTCTCCGGTTTCCAAGACCATTGTTTTCTCTAAACTACCTTAAGACCACAACACCTTAACAGCCTCTAGGCCTCCTTCATTGTCTACCAAAACTATCACACGAACACCAAAAACACTAAAAACCCAATCACAACCCTCCGAGCCACTATAGTAAGGCCTGGCGTCTTTGAAACCTTTAAAACAACCCCCATAGCAACTAGAATTGCCCGTTCAACAAACCCAACTGTCAGTGCCTCGATTCACCCCCTATCTAGACTCTTATAAACACTTTCCACAGGCTCCCCTACTGCCCACAACAAACCTTGGCCCGTAAGAAACTCTAGAAATAAAAAAGAGTGAAGCAAAAAATGGGCCCACTCATTCAATAAGTCACAAATTTCCCATAGCAAATACCCTCTTAGTATTACCACTATAGTCAAAAGCTTCACCTGAGGTCCAAGCAGGTGCCCCCTATAGAAACAAACTACACTCTTCCTTAAAACATACCCAAACATTACCCTAAACCTCCCTAACACCATGACAGGTCCTTTCAAAAAAAAACATTCTCTCTCAGCCCTCCCCCGTCATGGGCCTCTTTCATTTGCCCCTTCCTCTACAAAAAAGCCAAGTAACTTTATCCTGTAAGCCACAGTACAAGCAGTCGAAACCACCATTAACCCTACTACTAAAAAACTGGCCCCTCTTTCCCAAACAGTCTCCAAGATTAGGTCCTTTGAAAAAAACCCCCTCGTAAACGGAAACCCGCAAAGAGACGCCCTAGCCACCCAAACCCCTATGAAAGCAAAGGGCGTATGTGCCCACACCCCACCTTTCACCCTACGCAAGTCCTGCCCGCCCCCGTTATACGAAATAACCCACCCCACAGAAATAAACAACAAAGACTTCGTCACAGCATGTGTGACCAAGTGGAAATAAGCCAAAAGAGGGGCAGAAAGCGAAATTCTTAGCATCATCACCCCCAACTGCCTTAAAGTCGACAGCGCAACAACTTTCTTTAAATCTGTCTCAACCAAAGCCCCCAACCCCGCTAAAGCCCTCGTCAAAGCAGAAACAAGGGACAAAGCTTCTAGAGTTCTAGGAGAAACCCTCCCCATCCTACCTGTCAACCGAATTAACAAAAACACGCCAGCTGTAACGAGCGTTGACGAATGGACAAGGGCAGAGACAGGCGTAGGGGCAGCCATAGCCTGGGGGAGCCAGGCACAAAAAGGAAACTGAGCACTTTTGGTACACCTCGCAAGCACTAACAAAACCCACAACTTGTCCCCCGGGCCCTCAAAAACACATCTTATGATGTCTCAATCTCCCTCTTTAGCTATTATCCCCACCCTTACCAGGATTAAACAATCTCCCACCCGATTGGTTAATGCGGTAATCAAGGCTGCTCCTATTCTTCTATAGTTATTATAATACAAAACCAAAACAAAAGAAATCACCCCCAAACCGTCCCAACCCAACAAGAGTGTCACCAAATTGGGGGTCAAAACAAACAAAGCCATCGCCAAGACAAACATCCTCAACAAAACAGAAAACCGTCTCTGGTCACGCTCTTGCTTCATATAGTCCTGCCTAAACACTGAAGTCGCAGCCGCAATTATACACACCAAAGCCACAAACGAAACTCTTAAAGAGTCTAAAACAATAACAAAATAAGCCTGAGCCAACCCCAACCTAATAAGCTCAAAACGCAACAGCCTTCTCTCCTGCGAAGAGAGCACTAAAAAGAATACCGAAAAAGCCAAAAGGAAGAAAAAAGCCAAAACCGACCTTATCAAAGGCAATCTATATTTGTTCATTCTCACCTGAAAGAGGCACACACTCCGGTGTAACCCTGGCCTGACAAACCAGCATTATAATTTAACTAGCCTCCTCTAAGAACCCCCCAGGTACACAGCTACTACAGAAAAAATCAACATTCTCAAAACAGAAGGAAGAAACCCCTTCCAAGTCAAATACATCAAAAGGTCGTACCGAAACCGAGGCAATGTGGCCCGCGCTCACACTACCACATACCCTACCAAAGCTCTTTTTAAAATCAAGACTAACCCCCTACCAAGAGGGTACCTCCCCCCACAGAACAAACAAGCTGTCAACACCCTTATAAAAAGGATATTAGCATACTCGGCCATAAAAATCAAAGAAAACCCGACTGCCCTGTACTCAACGTTAAAGCCTGACACAAGCTCCGATTCCCCCTCCGCAAAATCGAAAGGCGCTCGATTCGTCTCAGCAAATACACACCTCATTCACACGAAAAACAAGGAAGGACACAATAAGATAACCCAAGAAGCCCGCAACACCCAAGACACCTCAGCCATTGCCAATGATGACCTTAAAAATAAGGGCACTAACAGAATCAATCCCATACACACCTCATACGAAACAGTCTGGGCCACAGCCCGCATAGCCCCTAACAAAGCATACTTTGAGTTCGAAGCTCAACCAGCCAAAATCAAAGTATACACATTCAGCCTCGACACAGATAAAAATAACAGAACACCTCTTATAAAGTAAACCATAGCCCTATCTAACGGGTAAAACTCCCACAAAACCACCGCCACAAGTAACCTTAATCCGGGGGCCGCCCAATAACACCCCTCATTCGAGCCCTCCACCCGAGTCCTCTCTTTTAAAAAAAGTTTCACCGCGTCCGCCACGGGTTGCGCCACCCCGCCAATCCCTACCTTGTCAGGCCCCTTCCGTAATTGGGCTGCTGCCAAAACCTTCCGCTCAAAAAGAGTAAAAAATCCAACAGCCACTAGCACACACACCACTACAACCAAATGACACACCATAAACCCCATGCCTAACCACTAATCCCAACCCGTACTTTCTCACTATTTTTTTGTAGTCTCATTTAGGAAGGGACGACACTACCGCCCGCCTCAAGGTTAGAAGCCCTAATGCACGTTAATCTTCCTACAACAAGTATAGTTAGTTTTAACATCGAATTGCAGCCTCGAAGACGCGGAAACCCCGCTGCTTGTTAAGGCCATCCCGCCACAGGAACCTGCTTGGTGTAAGCAAGCTATACAAACCTTATACTTTAGCCCTAAAGCCCCAAACACACGCCTTCAACAACATGGCCCCCATATTTCATTTTTATTTAGTATATCCTACCCATTTCACCTATATACTAAATCTTCCCCTCCCCTGCTCCGCCCAGGGCGGAGCCCCCCGACTGCCCTGCACCTCACTATTTCCCTAGGCACTCAATAAACTTCCCTACAAAAAAAAATCAGCCTCCCCCACACAACAAAAAAAACTATTAATCAATCAACTGGTATTAATTGTGGCATATTACAAGTATACCTCAGGCAATCATAATCCACTAATATCTTGGTAACGCAGTCTACCCTAAAAGCTACCTCAACCCCAACCAACGGCACCTCACGAAAACCGCTTTCTACGCCCCTTAGGTCAGAAATGATTAATCATAGACGGTTTCGGCCCGCCCTTAGGTGGTAACCAGCCCACCCTGGCTTTCCTTGACACCCCTCTCTGGCCGACAAAAAATTAGCTTATCTCACACCACCATAATCACCGATCTCCTCGGGTAATATAAAAAATACAAAAGAGTATACAACTGCCCTGCCCCAATATAAGGGGCCTCCGCTGGTTTTGTCCCCAGTCACGTCAATATAACCCACACGTGGACAAACACAAAAAATAACACCGACACAGGAGGGTACCAGAACGCTCTCTGGAATTTCCCCGAATGATAGAAGGAAAAGTAGCCCAAGAACAAAATCGACATTACCATATACAACACCCCTAAGCCCTTTCTGGGCATTGACCGCAAAATCGTGTAAGCAAACAAAAAGTACCACTCAGGCTGAATATGTGCAGGAGTTGATAAAGGGTTCGCGGGAAAAAAGTTCTCTGGAGCCCCCAGCATATGCGGCTTCAAAAGAACTAACATCCTAAAGAAAAACATAAAGACAACCAACCCCAACCAATCCTTAGTCGTATAATAAGGATGGAATGGAATCCTTGCAGTAGCCGATCTCACACCCAAAGGGTTAGATGACCCTTTTTCGTGTAGCATAATAATATGTAAAAGGACTCCACCCGCAAGCACAAAAGGCAAAATAAAGTGAAGCCTATAAAACCGAGTTAATGTTGCCCCGCACACTGAATAGCCCCCTCAAACCCACTGAACCAACCCCTTACCCACATACGGAATTACAGTTAACAGGTTCGTAATAACTGTAGCTCCTCAAAACGACATCTGCCCCCAAGGAAGAACATATCCTAAAAAAGCGATCCCCATCGTCAACAAGTAAAGCCCAATTCCAGTCGCCCAAACCTTTTTCTGAAGATAACACCCATAGTATAACCCCCGGCCAATATGGGCATAGAGACACCCAAAAAAGGCAGACGCTCCGTTAGCATGGATAGACCGAAGCAACCATCCGTAGTTTACATCTCGATGAATGTGTACCACCGAGTTAAAAGCAGTATCCTCATGGGCAGTGTAATGAAAAGACAAAAGAAACCCCGTAATAATCTGAATAAACAGGCACACACCAAGTAATGACCCAAAATTTCACCAGTAACTCAAATTAACGGGAGCTGGCAGAGAAATCACAGCTTCGTCGATATGCTTTCAAACAACTCTTTTCTTATATAAAGGTGTATAAAAAAATTTTTTTTTCATAAAAAGACTCCCAACGTGCCCCTAGGCACTTCTTTACCCACTTCCTATCCCTATTTCGCTCAGCATGCTGAGACATAGGTAACACCACCGACACCCTGTATCACTCTCGTATTGTCCTCAAATGCTTTAACCCAACAAAAGGCCGTTGAACAACCAAAGCCTCCCACAACATAAGAACAAAATAATTCACAGTCAAGAAATCCTGCACCGCCCCAACCCTTCTCACCGAATTCCAAAACGAGTACCCCACAGGGTAGTCATACACCCGACGAGGCATCCCCGACAGCCCCAGAAAATGATGCGGTATAAAGGTTAAATTAACACCCACCATTACGTTGATAAAATGCTTAATCGCTATCCGAGCATGTAAGGTCACCCCTGTAAATAAAGGGAAGAAATGTGTAAAAGCACCAAAAATAGTAAACACTGCACCCATAGACAGCACATAATGAAAATGCCCTACCACGAAATATGTATCATGCAGCATCACATCAAGTGAAGCGTTGGCTAGAATCACCCCTGTAAGCCCCCCTAAAGTAAATAGCCTCAGAAACCCTACACCCCAACACAGAGGGGCTTCAAACCGAAGAGCCCCCCCCATCAGGGTTCCTAACCACCTAAAAACTTTGACTCCAGTCGGCACAGCAATAATTATAGTCGCCGATGTAAAGTAAGCCCGAGAATCCACATCCATCCCTACCGTAAACATATGGTGCCCCCACACCACAAACCCCAACACCCCAATCCTGCCCATAGCATAAACCATCCTCCTGTGCCCAAATGCCTGGTCCTTCCCCGCATAATACATAAACACATGGGAAATCGCCCCGAAACCAGGCAAAATTAAAATATACACCTCCGGGTGACCAAAAAACCAAAATAAATGTTGATATAGGACGGGGTCCCCTCCCCCTTCAGGATCAAAAAATCTAGTATTCACATTACGGTCCCTAATTAGCATTGTAAGCCCCCCAGCCAGCACCGGGACAGATAGTAATAGCAGAACGCTAGTCACCCCAATAGCACAAATAAATAAAGGCAACCCCATAACCTCTTTATCTCGGGCCCGAGAGTTACGAATCGTTGCAATAAAATTAATAGAAGCAAAAATAGAGGCCAACCCAGACAAGTGTAAAGAAAAAATCGCCTCATCCACGCAAGGAGAATGGTGCCCATCCAAAGAAGACAAAGGGGGATAAACCGTTCATCCAGTCCCCGCTGCTGTATCTGTTAATGTCGACACAACTAGAAAAACCAATGAATGGGGTATTAACCAAAACCTTAAATTATTTATTCGCGCCAGGCCCAAATCCGGGCACGGCATCATCAAAGGAACCAACCAATTCCCAAACCCCCCAATCAATACCGGCATAACCATAAAAAAAATCATTAAAAAAGCGTGCGCTGTAATCACGGCATTATATAGTGACCCCCTAATTAAGAAACCCCTTCCAGGGCATATTAAGTGAATCCGAATCAACAAGCTAAAAAAAGTACCAGCGAGACCCCCCCAAAACCCCAGGATAAAATACATCGTTCCAATATCCTTATGCCTTGTCGAGCACGCTCAACGTCACATTACAAGTATACGTGGGGTTAGTTTATTGAAAATAGTAGGTTGTGGTCCTAAAGTAAGTGGATCAATCCACTCCCCCTCTGGTAAAGGGGGTCGTGAGCCCCCGTCAACTGTTTTCAAGACAGTCTTGCCCCTTAGCTTTTACCATCTATTTTACCCCCTTAATAGCCCACAACCACCGAATAAAGTCATCTAAATGGATAAACTCCACATTAATAGGCATGTAAGCGTGAGCATCCCCGCAAATCTCTGAACACATACCCACAGCAATCCCGGGCTTCAGGGAACTTACAATCACCTGATTCAAGCGGCCCGGGATCCCATCAACCTTCACCCCCAACCTAGGAACGGCCCACCTATGAATTACATCCGCTGAAGTAACCAAAACCCGAATAGGAACCCCATAAGGTAATACCAAAGGCTTATCTACTACCAGTAATCGGGGCTCCCTTCGCTCTGGCGAAGCAGCCACTATAAAAGAATCAAAGGAAAACCTGTCGCCCTGAAAAACATCTCAACACCTATACTCATACTCCCAATACCACTGATGCCCAATCACCTTCACCGTCATAAAATAATACCGCGCCTCATCATGCCTATACAATAAATATAAAGAAGGCAACGCCACTCACACTAAAAGAAATAACGGTAAAACCGTCCAAGCCATTTCAAGTGACTTATGTTCTTTAAACCGCAAATGCCCTGCAACCTTTGTTGTTGTAACAACAACAGACCAATAGGTCACTAACACCAAAATGAACAACACAACTGCTAAAATATGGTCAAAAAGCATAATAAGCTCTATGGCCTTCTTAGCCATAGGCGCCGTCGTAAAAAACTCTAGATTTATGTAACTTATCATTCTCCACCAGTCAAATCACGCATCCAACAGCGCGCGCTCCACCGCCACAAAACCCCAAACCAACAAGCTAACTAAATCCCTAAAAGGACAAATCTTCACCTAACCAAACATCTACCATTCCCCATAACTATTAGCATAGGAGCTTAGTTAAAACTACGGGTCTCCAAAGCCCAGGCTGAGCAAGTTACGCTCAACCCCTGTACCCCTTAACCCAAAACAGCAAATTTTATGGCCGCAGCCCATAACTCTTTATAAACTTCTAATCGCGAGCCAACACGCCCCACCTCCTACAACTTTAGCGATTCGGGCCGCTCAGGGCAAGCCTGAGCCCTCCTTTCTCTCTTTTATTGTCAAGGCCCAGATTCTCACCACTACTACAAACACTAGGCACAGACGTACAGACAATAACATCACGGCCATCTTCCGCATACCGCACAACCAAAACAGTGCTCAAAATGCCAAAACCATCTCAAGGTGACTTGCCTTTTAAGCCGTAATTGTTTCACATTTTCTGTTGTCTCGTCTTCAGAAAGCCAACAACACAGTGCCACTACGCACATGAAAAACGCAATTGCTGAGGCTATATCAAAACAAGCACCACCTTCAGGCGAATCTCCATCACCCCTTATTTTACACAAGACCTTGCCGCTATTAACCTACCCCTTTCTCTATATGTCTCTTCATCCAGTCCTCCACACACTGTGATTTCCCGCCCAAAAGCGGACACTAATTACCTAGAAACCGCATATATTAGGGACCACCAGAAGTGTCCCTACTGTGTTACGACTTATCACCCCAAAGGGGGCGGGCGATGGGCGATCTGTGCGCACTCAAGGGCTCCTCTACTCACAGCTTCTTTATACAAAGCCACTACTTCCAAACCCTCCTTCACGTCTCACCAGGGGGGGTGGCCCCAGAAACCAACAACCTCTCCCGCGCCCACAGGCTTCTCTAATTCGCTAAAAAGCAAACCATCCACGTTGCTGGCGGTCTTACCTCTTACAATTCGGGCTGCCCGGTGCAAGGGCCTTACCCCCACCCTTTTTTTTTATTCCCCAGGTCGGGGTTTCCAACATCTTTATCAGCATGCGGAACAAATGTATAAGCACCTCCACCACCCACAAAAAATATCGCGCGTCACCTTCCACATACCACACATACAAGCAAGGCAGCAACACTAACGCTAAAAGAAATAATAGTAAAAATACCAAAGCCACCCAAGGTGACTCATACTTTTTTAACCGCAGCTGCACCTCACCCTCTACTCCCTCCTCAGGGAAAAGCTCACAGTACAGTGCCGCCGCCCCATATGCAGATATCAGCCCACCTACTATTCTAAGTTCAATAACTAATAACTCCTTCCCGGAGAGTCTATCTAACCCCGCTCTTACAACAGGCACTATCATAATCACTTCTATTCCACCTAGTCCGTTCATTATCTCCCTTTTACCTAAAACACCACTTGCCGGGCCCCCGCGAGAGATCTCGTGAGGCTTAGGTGAGTTGTACTTAGAAAGACAAAGCCTACACCCAAACAAGCATCTCTTCTCCACACTATTTCAGCAAGGGGCTTAGGTTAAAAAAACTACAGGCCTTCAAAGCCTGGATTGAGCATAGCTTGCTCAGCCCCTGCATGCCCCCCGACACTGAATCAGCAAGTTCGTGGCTGCAGGACAAATCCCTCATTTCATTTTTTGTTAGAGAGCCCCTCTTTTTTCTCTCCTCTCTTAATAACCCTGACTACAGGCATCAGCCTACAAAGAAATCCTTGTAGCCGGGCCCCCCCATCTCCCCCACACATAGACCAGAGCCCACAGAAGAATTCACACCACATCAACAAAATGCCAATACCAAATAGCACAAGACAAGCCGAGATGACGCGCTGTCGAAAAATGATTACGCAATAATCGACCTAAGCAAACAATGATAAACATCAATCCCCCCGCCACATGTAACCCGTGCAACCCGGTCATCATAAAAAAAGTTCTTCCATACACCGAGTCTCGAATATCAAAAGGCGCACGTCACCACTCTAGCCCCTGCACGCCCATAAAAACCACCCCCAAAATAATAGTAACCAACAACCCCATCGCCGCAGATCACTTCCTTCCCTCCTTCACCGCCCGAGACGCCCAAGTCAACGTAAGACCTGAATGAATTAGAAGAGTCGTATTTAAAAAAGGAAGACCCCAAGCATTTGGGGGGACAATCCCCAACGGGGGCCACACCATCCCGACCTCAAAAGAGGGACTCAAAGCACAGTGTAAAAAAGCTCAGAAAAAAGAAAAGAAAAACATCACCTCCGAGGCAATGAATAGCAGCATTCCCCTTTTAATAGTCCCCTGAACGAACTTTGTATGCTTTCCCTGAAACGTGGCTTCTCGAATTACATCACGTCACCACAAGGTGCAACCAAAAGCCGCCGCCCTTAACCCCAGCCATACCCCCACATCATTCCCCTCCCAAAGCCACTCCAAAACCCCCCTCACAAGTGTCGCAGTCCTAGTGGCCACCCTAAAAGGCCACGGACTCTCCTGCACCCGATGGAATTTAGTCATATTAAACGGCATTCTAATCTTCGTCCCCCTCATCACAGCAAAGTGCGGGTCCAACCCGCATAACCCAGTCCTAAGCAAGGCACATAAATTCTGCCAACTTCGCCGCCCTACACCACGATCAACAACATAAAATTAAACGAAACCCACAAAGGGCCACCCCTTAGCCTTCTAAGCCCCCTCCACCAACTAAAGGCTATCCCTTAGGGACCTACTGGCACAACCAAGCCATACCCCAGCCCCAGAAAGGGTGCTTTTTCACCGTCAACAGAACTTCAGCCTGTCGCCTATTCTCGGCCACCTTCTACCCTAACCACTGCTGGGTGGCCGAGGGCTTAGGCAGCGAGCTTTTAACTCGCCAACGACCAAAAGTGGTCCCCAGCAAACTAACACCAAAGCAAGGCACCCGCCCCTTTTCACTGTTTAATCCTCCACACTGTGATTCCCCCGCCCATAGGCGGAAACACTAATTACTCAGAAATCATATATATTAGGGACACCTTCCGGTACCCCTACCGTGTTACGACTTATCACCCCTTTCGGGGCGAGCGACGGGCGATCTGTACACATACTAGAGCTCCATTCATGACTTCTTTGTATAAAGTCATTACTTCCAAGTCCTCTTTCGCGTCTCACTCAGTGAGTAGCTCCAGTAAAAACCAAAATTGTAACCCAGCAGCCCCTTCCCATAGGCTACACGTTTACCTGAATTAGTAGTAGGACAAGCCTACTGCGTCGCCTATTTCTTTCCTCTTGCGATATAGGCTGCACAACGGCGGTATGCAAACTGCTCGCCATCTAGGCCCGTTGACAAAACGAACGAGCCTAGACAACACAAGAGAAGGTAAGAGTTTCGTGGATCATCGAATTAAGGGCCAGGTTCCCCTGGGGGGATTAGTACACCGCCAAGTCCTTCGAGTTCTAAACCATGGTTCGTAGTTCCCAGGCAGTGTGACTTGTTTTCGCCTAGAATAACCGGGTCTCAAATCCGGGTCTATTCCCTAGGTTTCGTGGACTCAACAATAGAGCAGTAAATAGCCGAACACCTTCGATCCTCTTATTTGACCTCTGCATCGAGATGCGTACTACCCTCTTTTCTATATTTCTGCCTAACCACCTATTTGCCGTTATATGTTAACTTGGGGCGCTGGCTTCGCCGAGAGTTCTGGTACCAAGTCTTACTCACCCCTCTTTTCGTTGTCAAGGTCGAGGTTTCCCTCATTGCCATATATATCCAGTACTGGTGTTAGAGACTTTCGCGGGGCCTCCTCTTCTAATTAATAACACCCCTCGGTAAGAGAGCGTATTTAACGCTCTTCCGTTTCGATATAAAACACACCTCTCTCTTCGCTTACACTACCATGCATCTATGCAAGAAACAGCCAACGTCAAAGATTCAGGACCAAGATCTTGAGCACCTCGGCATTGCACCGGGTCCGTATAAAAGCAAGAGAAGCCTCTCACCCTCATTTTATGCCATAAGAAATGGCTTCTATGCCCAAGCCTAGCACCCTTAGTAGACCCACTGCCCAACAGGGTACTGAGTAGCAAAAAACAAAAGTAATGTAAAAAAAATATAAGCTTGAAGAACCCTAATACCCAACTCAGCCAACACCAAGAAAGCATTTACCCCTCTTAACACAAGTGACACTTCTGCTCAAGCTTCTACACCAGGGCAAGACAAGTACGCTACCAGCAATTCCCTTCTAATTCCCCATACCAACCCTAGAATAATATGCCCCGTTATTGTTGTTAATCTCAACCGAGCGCACAAAGCGACAGGCCGTATAGCATGGCTAAAAACTTCCACCACCACCAAACCTGGCACAAGTGCACCGGGCGCACCCGCAGGAACCAACCTAGCCAACAACTGATTCGTGCATGTTATCATCCTTGATAATACCATCATCCTTCACAAAGGAAATGCTAACGCCCCCGTAACCCTAATGTGTGATACCGCCACAAACCTTCCGGGAGTAACCTGCCAAGCTGTAAATAGTAAGATAAAAAAAAAAGTACAAGAAAGAAGCAGCCTCACACCCTTATCCGGCCCTTTTAGGCTTGCCTCACTTCAGGCCCACTGAATCACTGGGATCTGACCCACAGAAAAAAGGGGGGCTCCCGCCCCCCATTCTCCCCAAGAACAAAAAAGCATTGGAGAAGAGATCGCAAGCACTCAAGTAAAAAACTTCTGCTTAGGGTACCTAACCCACATAACCCCCATATACCTTTGATAGTCAAACACCGAAAAAAGATCAAGTAGCATATTGTAAGGTAAGACACTCCTCTTATTTCCCAGTCCCTAAACTGGCGACTTGCTTAAACTTCCTTAAAACCCCCATACGCCCAAAAGTGTTTCCCACCCATTCGCTAACACACCGCTAAGATTTCCACTCCAAAGACCCCTCGTTTCACTCGTGAAAAAGACCTACCAAAAGAGCAACCACAAAGCCCACCACTGAAACGGCCCCCCTTGTTCTTATATAACCCTTCTCAACCCCAACAATAGGAAAAAGCAAGGCAATCTCCATATCAAAAAGAAGAAATAATAAAGCAAGCAAAAAAAATTGTAGGGAAAAGGGGGTTCGCCTTCTTCCATAAGGATCAAACCCGCATTCATAAGGAGTTCTTTTCTGAAAATCACTATTATTCGGACGCCTTATCGTTAAAACCCCCAGCCCTAAGATTCCCACACTCACGCCAACTATCAACCCCGTAGCCATAGTTACCCTTTTCATAAACAACAAACCTTCTCTCCTGCAGCCACAATGTAATATAACCCATTTGGGGGGTGGCAGAGATTATGCTTTAGGCTGTAAACCTAACTTACGGGCGCTTTCGCCCCCTCCCAAGCCCCCGTGGCAGAACAATGCAGCAGGCTTAAGCCCTGCCTATGAGCAAATTTGCTCCGAGGGCTTTAGCACATCAAACTGCCCATCACTAACCCATACTTAAAAGGGGACACAAGATGCTCCCACCCTCTCAGCAACAGGAGCCAGGGGTGGCATCAGCCTTGTAAGTTGAGGGGAGAGGACACCAACCTCTCTGTTGCTGGCACCCCAGCCTTAACCTTTCTTTTTTAACCCTACGTTTCTGTTGCTGTACTTTAAGAAAAAGAATTGGCTTGCAACCAAAAATTGGAAAAAAGCTTCCCAGCGACCCCTCTGCCCTATAACTTTGCTTTCCATACCCTCCTTTTCGCCCTTTCAAGCTCGCCTCACTTCAAGTCCTTTCACCCCTAATCCGCCCTATCATCAACTATTTTACCTTTGTAGGTTACACAGTGCCAGAGGCTATGGGACGCCTTGATGTGGCGGACTACGGTGTATTCACCCTGTGTTTTCATCTGCGGACCTCTCACGCGCCTCAGAAACTTCTTTAAAAGCCCAACTGAAACAAAAGATCTTTCTCAAAAAGTCAAACCAACTCTGTAAAAAGACAACTTCCACTCTCACTTCACACTCTTATGACAAAACTAGAAGCATTCCAAAACTCAGTAACTTTTATACTTGCTCTAACACCCACCCTATTAACACCCTGGTGCTCCCACCCCCTACCTCTTCTTGCCTGTACAGTTCCCTCAATCATCATACTTAGAATCACTATGGCCCTTATACAAATCCCAGTATGGCTGCCAGCTGTTTTTCTTCTAGTTATAGCGGGTGGTCTGCTCGTTGTTTTCTCCTTCATCTCCTGCTTAACCCCCAGACTAAAACACCCCTACCGCCTCACACTAACCCAAGTCTTACTGCTTGCTTGCTTCTTCATCTTAAGCTCCGCACTTCTTTTCTTTTTTCTCACGGGCTCCATGGACCCTTACTCATTCAGTCCCAAAGAGACTAGGTCTCTCTCTAAAGAGCTTATCTCTAGAGCCAAAAGACGAACACCAGTTGCCCTCGCCCACAAAACCCTCCTATTATTTTCCGTCGGAACCCTGACCACTTCTATAATCGCTGTTGTAAAAATCTGCAACTGCAATCGAGGGCCCTTGCGACCCTTTAAAAAAGGACGAAAATAGATAATAAAGCCCGTAATGCCAGCGCAGGGCAGGCTAAAACCAGAGAGCTTTCGCCTCTTGCATGTACAACCAATGATGTGCCCCTGCCCCATGAGCACACTAATCTTAAGACTTCTTATCTTTCTTACTGCATGCCTCGGCCTATCAAAAAAAAGCCACAGACTCATAATAGCCCTCCTCTACTTAGAATTATGTAATGCCTCAATCTTCCTCTGTCTCTCATGCTCCGTTCCCCTGTTATCAACTTCACCCGTCAGCCCCATTCTATTCTTATTAGGTTGCGTCTGCGAAGGGGCTCTTGGCCTAAGCGTTTTAGTGGTGGTCGCTCGCTGCCATGGGAGGGACTATGTAGGTACGTCCGGCATTACCGCTCTCTAACTTGAAGCTAGCTGTACTTCTCGGTATTTTCACCACTTTTCTCCCCCCCAAAGGACTTCCCGGTCACTCGCTTCGGGTAATCTGGTTCGGTGTCGGGTGCTGCATCTTAAGCCTATCTACCTACCAAAGAAGACATCTTCCTATAAGAACTATCTCCCCAAGCATCTACGCCACTCAATTCTCCCCTTGACTAGGGGCCCTAACCTGGTGGATCTCCTGCCTCGCAATAATCGTCAGCCCCCCCTCCTGATTGTTTGGACTCTTAGTGGCCCTAACGAATCTCTTAGTATTCATAAGCTTCTTCATAGAAAACATATTCTGGTTTTTTGTCTTATTTGAAGCCTCACTCCTCCCAATACTAATCCTCATCTTAGGGTGAGGCTCTTACCAAGAACGGGTCCAAGCCAGAAGCTACATAATCCTTTACACAGTGAGCGCCTCTCTCCCATTTCTTCTTCTCCTCGCCCTCAGAAAAGATTTCTTAAACAAATACACTTGCGAGATGATCTCCAGAACGGTCTCAATCCTCCCTTCAAGCTCAATCTACTACAGAGCAATAGCCGCCTTTCTAGTCAAACTCCCTATATACCCTTGCCACCTCTGACTTCCTAAAGCCCACGTCGAAGCCCCCGTTGCTGGGTCCATAATCCTTGCTGGGGTGATACTAAAAATAGGGGGGTTTGGCCTTCTTAGCTCACTTCAATTCTTTAGAAGCTCCTTAGCCACAAAAAACCACCTGCCCCTAATCTCCATCGCCCTCTGAGGAGGCCTTCTAGCCGCAATTGCTTGCCTCCGCCAAGCAGACTTAAAAGCCGCAATTGCCTATTCCTCAGTCAGTCACATAAGATTTGTTATTGCTGGCGCTCTATCCCTTAGGCATCTTGGCTGGCTATCCTCCAACGTGACCATAGTAAGCCACGGTCTAACCTCCTCCGGGCTATTCTGCCTAGTCAACGTTATTTTTGAGTCCACCGGCACCCGAAGACTTATTATCCTAGGCGGCCTTTTAGCCTCACACCGCCACTTAGCCTTCTGAGGCCTGGTCCTGTTCTCGGCTAACATCCCCACACCACCCTGGCTTTCTATAGCAGGGGAAATCCTCGTCCTCCCCTCAATCATTAGGGCTTCTGAACTCTTCGGAGTCCCAATCGCCATGATGCTTTTCCTGAGAGGGGCATACAACCTAATAATCTATACAGAACTCTTTCACGGCCAAGAAAAGCTTTCGACTCGAGCCAAAAGCAGAGCTGCCGAACAGCGAGGCCATATCGCTTTAATGGGCCACATGATCCCTCTTATTACTCTTATATGCTTCTTAGGGAAATTCTAGCCCACCATAGACAGAAGCCAAACAGCGTCACTCGCCTACCAAGCGAAATATGAGGGCAACACCCTCTTCTGTGCTTTCAACTTCTTCGACCCTCTTAAGACACTTTGAGCCCCCAGACAATCTTGGCCCCTTGGCGTGCCCCACCATAAGCTTTACCCACCAAATGCCCTAAACATAATAACCCCCGCAACAATAGAAACCAATATTAACCCTCATAACAGTCCCCCTCCTACAACACCCTTCTTGGGCGCAAGTTTCAATGACCCGGCAACCACCCTTCGTCAGAAAAGCCCATAGACCACCCTCAGGTAATAATATAATCCCAAAGCAGTTCTACCTAAAATTACCACTACGGGAACCATAGAAAACCCGTTTCCAACCCACGACCTTAACACCACTCACTTTCCAAAAAACACAATAAATGGGGGTATTCCCTGTAATACCAGCACCCCTAAAGCCAAAGGCACCACCTCCCCAACCCCCCTGTGCTTCAGGGCCAAACTCTGAACCCCCCGCACATCTGCTTTCCTAAAAAGAAGAATCAAAGTAGTCACCGCAACAATATAAGTAACCAAGTAAAACCCTAACGTCATACCCCCACACATAGCCCCTATTAACCCCCACCCTCTATGCAACATCGAGGAATATGCTAACAATGAACGAATATTAGTTTGCCCGAGACCCCCCACAGCCCCAACCACACAGGTTCCCATAACCCTTCACACCAAAAATATTTGAATATGCCTCTCGCACCCCCACTGCCTGATAACCCTAACAATCACAACATAGACAACAACCTTCTGCCAAGTCATCAGGACCCAACAGCCCCCCCAAGAAAGGCCTATCAACACACCCGGGACCCATACGTGAAATGGTCACATTCCCAGCTTAATAAGTAACCCCACAGTCAAAAGCAAACCCCCCAGGTACCCTCCCTTTCCGGGCACAAGAGCACAAGTCCTAAGAAACCCTCCAAACGTAAAAACCAAAGTTCCAACTGCCTGAACTAAAAAATACTTCCTAACCGCCTCCCCCACTGCCCAGCCTACACCCTTCGTCCTCGCCAACAAAGGGACCACCCCCACTATATTAAGGATAAGCCCCAAGTACACAGCCACCCACCTTTTTGCCCTAATGGCCAGCAAGCCCCCAGCAACAACCACAGAAGAAAAAAACAATCCTCTTAACGTCATTGTCCCTTCTTCCCCGGCCATTCTGCCCACTCACCGGTGACACCACACCCCAATAAGATAACTTAAACTAAGGGGCTCATGCCCCGAGAATGCCCATAAAAATATCTCAAACCCTCTTTCCTCAACAGAGGCCTTAAGTGACCAATACCAAAAAGGGCTGACTTTCCCAGTGGGCCTCACCATATCCCCTTCTTTAAAGAGAGAGCCGATTTTTTCAGATCAAGGGCACCTTATGAAAACAGAGCCAAACTCGTGGAGCCTTCCCCCTGTCTCGAAACCCTCTAGGGCACTCTACTTTTCCTCAAAACCAAGTAGTAACACCACAACCCCTTGGTAGGGTAAGTTAAGAAAACTAGAGGGCTCATGCCCCTTGAATGCACGTAAAAGTGTCCCCTGCCCCAAACAAGAGTGCCCTACCCCGCCCCTCAACATAAGCCCTAACTGAGAAGAAGCCAAAGCTAGCGGCGCCCGCCTGTTAAGCGGGGTTAACTGGGCGGAAAGC